ATAATGGGTGGAATCTGTCAGTTCGATATATAAAAAATAATCGATTTGAAAATGCTGTACGAAATGAAATGTCACAATATTTTTTTTATACATGCCAAAGCGATGGAAAAGAAATAATATCTTTTACCTATCCACCAAGTTTATCGACTTTTTCAGAAATGATAGAACGAAAAATGGCTTTGTACACTAAAGAACAACTTGACCATGAGGATGCATATAATTTTTTTTTTTCATTAGTAGAAAAAAAAAAATACAACTTGAACAATGAATTAATAAGCCGAATAAAGATTTTAGAAAAAGAAAAAAGATATCCTTCTGTAAATATACTTGAAAAAAGGATCAGATTATGCAATGATGAAAAAGGACAAGAATACCCCCCCAAAATTTATGATCCCCTCTGGAATGGACCATATCGTGGAATAATTAAAAAATTACATTCGCATACAATCATGAATGATTTAATCAATTATACAAAAGACTCTATAGAAATATTTTGGATAAATAAAATTTATGAGCTCCTTTCCATTTCTAAAAATTCCCAAGAATTGGAACACCAAATAAACCCATTTGAGAAAAAATCATCATTGAATAATATTATAAATTCCTTAACGTCAATTGATGAATTTTCTTTTGAATCCATACCCGATTTTGATTCAAAAAAACACTCTTTATTAACAGAAGAAAGGAAAATGGATTCAGCAGAAAATAAAGCAAAATCTTTAAAATTAGTATTCGATATAATTAAAACGGATCCAAACGATCGAATAACAACTAGAAAAAAATACATTGGAATAGAAGAAATGAGTAAAAAGGTTTCTCGCTGGTCATACAAATTAACCGATGATTTGGAAGAACAAGAAGAAGAAAATGAGGAAGAACCAACAGAAGATCATGAAATTCGTTCAAGAAAAGCAAAACGAGTTGTAATTTATACTGATAATGATAAAAATATAAATTCTTCTATTAATAATACTAATACCAATACAAGTAATAGTGATCCAGCGGAAGAAGTCGCTTTGATACGTTACTCACAACAATCTGATTTTCGTCGGAATATAATCAAAGGATCCATGCGTGCTCAAAGACGTAAAACAGTTACTTTGGAAATATTTCAAGTAAATGTACATTCCCCGCTTTTTTTGGATCGAATAAACAAAACATTTTTTTTTTCTTCTTTTGATATCTATGAAACAATGAATATAATTTTTCAAAATTTTGTGAAGAGAAAAACAGAATTGAAAACTTCTGATTTTGAGGAGGAAATCATAAAAGAAAAAGAAAAAAAAGAAGAAAATGAACGAATAGCAATATCAGAAACTTGGGATAGTATTATATTTGCTCAAGCAATAAGAGGTTTGATGTTAGTAACCCAATCCTTTCTTAGAAAATATATTGTATTGCCTTCATTAATAATAGCTAAAAATATTGGACGTATGTTATTATTACAATTCCCTGAATGGTATGAGGATTTAAAAGAATGGAATAGAGAAATGCACGTTAAATGCACCTATAATGGTGTTCAATTATCCGAAACAGAATTTCCCAAAAATTGGTTAACAGATGGTATTCAAATAAAGATTCTATTTCCTTTCTGTTTAAAACCGTGGCGAAGATCTAAATCGCAAAGATCTAAAATAGAATCTCATCATATAGATCCAATGAAAAAAAAAGGAAAAAAAGAAAATTTTTGTTTTTTAACAGTTTGGGGAATGGAAACGGAACTCCCTTTTGGTTCTCCCCGAAAACGACCCTCTTTTTTTGAACCCATATATAAGGAACTCGAAAAACAAATTAGAAAAATGAAAAAAATATTCTTTCGAGTTCTAAAAGTTTTAAAAGAAAAAACCAAATGGTTCATTAAAAAACTTCTAATTATAAAACTAATAATAAAGAAACTTGAAAAGATAAATCCAATTTTCTTATTTGAATTGAAAAAAGTACAAGTATATAAAACCAATGAAAATGAAAAAGATTCCAAAGAAAATAATAAGATTATTAATGAATCAACCATTCAATTTCAATCCACGAATTGGACAAATTTTTTACTTATAGAAAAAAAGATGAATGATCTTGCTGATAAAACAATTACAATCAGAAATAAAATAGAAAGAATCACAAAAGAGAAGAAAAAAATAGTAATAACCTATGATAATAAAATATCAGAATCGGGGAAAGATATTTGGCAAATATTAAAAGGAAAAAATACCCGATTAATACGCAAATCAAATTATTTCCTGAATTCTTTTACTGAAAAAATATACATGGATATCTTACTACCCATTATTAGTATTAGCATTTATAGAATCAATGCAAAACTTTTAACAAAAAAAACGATCAATAAACCCATTTGTATCAATGAAGGAAATCAAGAAGGAATTGATGAAAGAGATCAAAGTACAATGAACCTTATTTCCACTATAAAAAATGACCTTTCCAATCCGAATATTAATAACAATTCAAATATTTATTACGACTTATCTTCTGTGTCCCAAGCATATGTATTTTACAAATTATCACAAACCCAATTACTTAATAAGTATAACTTAAAACCTATACTTAAATATCAAAAGACCTATCCTTTTATTAAGCAAAAAATAAAATTTTATTGTATGACACAAGGAATATTTGATTCCCAATCAAGATATAAGAAAATTCATAAGTCTGGAATAAATGAATGGAAAAATTGGTTAAAGGGTCATAATCAATACAATTTATCTCAAACTAAATGGTCTCAATTAGTACCGAAAAAATGTCGAAATAGAATCAATCAATATTGTACCTTTCAAAATAATAAAGACTCAAAAAATTTGTATTCATATAAAAAAGAAAAAGATCGATTCATTCATTCTATGAATGAAAATGACTATGCAATAGATTCATTGACAAGCCAAAAACCAAAATTAAAAAAACATTACAGGTATGATCTTTTATCAAAAAAATATATAAATTATGGAAATAACAAAGACTTTATATATATATATAAATCAATATTACAAGCAAACAAGGACCAAGAAATTCGATATAATTTATATACATTGAAACCCGAATTTTTTTCTATCTTAGAAAGTATAGCTATTAATGATGATTTTATAAAAGATTTTCTAGAAGAAAAATCCATTTTTGATACACACAAAAATTTGGATAGAAGATTTTTTGATTGTAGAATTCTATATTTTTGTCTTAAAAAGAATATCAATATTAAGACCTGGACGAATATGCATATTGGCACTAAAATTGATAAAAATACTAATACTGAAAAAGAAATAAAAAAGTTGAAAAAAAAGATCCTTTTTTTTATTACAATTCCTCAAGAAATTAATCGACCCAATAAAAAAAAAAACTTTTTTGATTGGATGGGAATGAATCAAGAAAAAACTTACCATACCATATCAAATCTAGAACCTTGGTTCTTCTCCGAATTTGTACTACCCTTTGATGCATATCAAACTAAACCATGGGTCATACCGATCAAATTGCTTCTCTTAAATATTAATTTATATGAATATGAAAATTTGATTAGTCAAAATCAAAATATCAACGTAAATAAAAAAAGAAATCTTCAGACATCATCTAATCAAAAAGAATATAGTAAATTCAAATTTAAAAATTTAAACCAAGAAAAAAATGAACAAGAGAATCAAGGAAACCTTGAATTAGATTTAAGAAAACAAAACAAAAAAAAGAATATTGAAGAGGATTACACGAGATCAGATATTAAAAAAGAAAAAAAAAAAAAACAAACCAAGAATAACAAAGAAGCCGAACTCAATTTCTTCCTGAAAAAGTATTTCCTTTTTCAATTAAGATGGGATGATCCCTTGAATCAAAGAATGATCAATAATATAAAAGTATATTGTCTCCTACTTAGACTGATAAACCCAAAGGAAATTGCTATATCCTCGATTCAAAGAGGGGAAATGCATCTGGATGTAATGCTAATTCAAAAGGATTTAGCTCTTACACAATTGATAAAAAGGGGAATATTGATTATAGAACCACTTCGCTTATCTATAAGACGAGATGGAAAATTTATTATATATCAAACCATAAACATAGGTATTTCGTTGGTTGATAAAAGAAAACGCGAAAAAGATAAAAAATGCATAAAAAAGGGATATTATGATAAGAAGAATTCTAAAAAATTCATTGGACAAGAAGACAACAATATGCTTTTGAATGAAGATCCAGATCGTTATGATTTTCTTGTTCCTGAACATATTCTATCTCCTATACGCCGTAGAGAATTGAGAACTCTAATTTGTTTTCATTGCCAAAATTGCAATGTTGGCAATGAAAATAACATAAGAAACTCCACAGAAATTTTGAATTTGAATGAGGACAAATGCTTTAATACAGATTTAGTAAAATTCAGCAAATTCTTTCTTTGGCCCAATTACCGATTAGAAGATTTAGCTTGTATCAATCGATATTGGTTTGATAGCAATAATGGTAGTCGTTTTAGTATGTCAAGAATACATATGTATCCACAATTCAGAATTAGTTAATAGTCTGTTTTTTAAATAGTCTGTTTTTTAATAGTATATTTTCTATATATTGATTGCCTTCTATTTTTTTCGTAGATAAAAAAAATATACCTACATTCTGGTACATGATATATATTGACTTGTATATCAAGTCAATCGGTTCTAAGAAGAAATTAACAAAATTTTTTTAGGTGCAAATAAACATTTTTTTTGTGAATACAAAAATATTTGGATTCTATCCAAATCAATTCCAAAAATTGGATTTAGATAGAATCCAAATATGCTATATGTTATATGGAATAAAATAAATATAAATAAAATTTTTGTATGTGTTAGATTAAAAAATAGATATAATACATAATTAAATTATTATTTTTCTCGATCGGTCAAACCTATTGAAAAAAAGAAAAAAATATAAAAAAATTTATGGTCAAAAATTCATTTATTTCGCTTATTTCACAAGAAGAAAAAGAAGAAAACAAAGGTTCTGTTGAATTTCAAGTAATCAATTTTACGAATAAGATACGGAGACTTACTTCACATTTAGAATTGCATAAAAAGGATTTTATATCACAAAGAGGTTTACGAAAAATTCTGGGAAAACGTCAGCGTCTGCTAGTTTATTTGTCAAAAAAAAATAAAGTGCGTTATAAGAAATTAATCGATCAATTGGATATTCGGGAACCCAAAATTTAAAATTTTATCATTTGATATTTTTTTTAGTACTTATTATTTTTATTTTATTTATTTTTATTATTATTTATAATAATTGCATTTTTTTATTATAGATTTTTTAGATTTTTCATTTTTTGCCGAACCTTTTTTTAAAGAGTTCATGGAATAATGAATCAAGGAAGAAAAATTATGACTGTACCGGCTACAAGAAAAGACCTCATGATAGTTAATATGGGTCCTCATCACCCATCAATGCATGGTGTTCTTCGGCTGATCGTTACTCTTGATGGTGAGGATGTTATTGATTGTGAACCCATATTGGGCTATTTACACAGAGGAATGGAAAAAATAGCGGAAAACCGAACAATTATACAATATCTACCTTATGTAACACGTTGGGATTATTTAGCCACTATGTTCACAGAGGCAATAACCGTAAATGCACCAGAACAACTAGAAAATGTTCAAATACCTAAAAGAGCGAGCTATCTCAGAGTAATTATGTTGGAATTGAGTCGTATAGCTTCTCATTTGTTATGGCTTGGACCTTTTATGGCAGATATAGGTGCACAAACTCCCTTTTTTTATATTTTCAGAGAGAGAGAATTGATATATGATCTATTCGAAGCCGCCACGGGTATGCGAATGATGCATAACTATTTTCGCATTGGAGGAGTAGCTGCGGATTTACCTTATGGTTGGATAGATAAATGTTTGGATTTTTGCGATTATTTTTTAACAGGAATTGTTGAATATCAAAAACTTATTACTAGAAATCCCATTTTTTTGGAACGAGTTGAGGGAGTGGGCATTATTGGTGGAGAGGAAGCAATAAATTGGGGTTTATCAGGACCAATGTTACGAGCTTCTGGAATCAAATGGGATCTTCGTCAAATTGATAACTATGAATGTTACAATGAATTCGATTGGGAAGTGCAATGGCAAAAGGAAGGAGATTCATTAGCTCGTTATTTAGTACGAATCGGTGAAATGAAAGAGTCCATAAAAATTATTCAACAGGCTCTAGAAGGAATTCCTGGGGGACCCTATGAAAATTTAGAAGTCCGACGCTTTGATGGAGGAAAAAATTCCGAATGGAACGATTTTGAGTATAAATTTATTAGTAAAAAACCTTCCCCAAATTTTGAATTGTCGAAACAAGAACTTTATGTGAGAGTGGAGGCCCCAAAAGGGGAATTAGGAATTTATTTGATAGGTGATAATAGCGTTTTCCCTTGGAGATGGAAAATTCGTCCACCAGGTTTTATCAATTTGCAAATTCTTCCTCAACTAGTTAAAAGAATGAAATTGGCAGACATTATGACAATATTAGGTAGTATAGATATTATTATGGGAGAAGTTGATCGTTGAAATGATAATTGATACGACAGAAGTACAAACTATCAATTCTTTTTCTACATCGGAATCCTTAAAAGAGGTCTATGGACTCATATGGATTTTTGTACCTATTTTAACCCTTATATTAGGAATTATAATAGGGGTACTAGTAATTGTGTGGTTAGAAAGAGAAATATCCGCCGCAATACAACAACGCATTGGACCTGAATATGCCGGTCCTTTGGGAATTCTTCAAGCTCTAGCAGATGGCACTAAACTACTTTTAAAAGAGGATCTTCTCCCGTCTAGAGGGGATATTCGTTTGTTTAGTATCGGACCATCTATAGCAGTCATATCGATTCTAATAAGTTTTTTAGTAATTCCTTTTGGGTATCGTCTCGTTTTAGCCGATCTCGGTCTAGGTGTTTTTTTATGGATCGCCACTTCCAGTATTGCTCCCATTGGTCTTCTTATGTCAGGATATGGATCAAATAATAAATATTCCTTTTTAGGTGGTCTACGAGCTGCTGCTCAATCTATTAGTTATGAAATACCATTAACTCTATGTGTGTTATCAATATCTCTACGTGCGATTCGTTGAAACATGAACTTTCTTTTCTTTACTAGAAAAGAAAAAAAGAAAAGGTTGAATGGGTTGAATAAAAAAAATTATTCATAATCCGGGTTGATGAGTTAAACTAGATAGTTATATGAGTGAAACAAAACAACTTATAAATTTTGCAGTAATAAAAGAAAATCTCATTTCATATGTACAAGAATAAAGTTGAAATAAACATAAACAGTGTAAACTGTTTACCCCAGGATTGAAATTCTTTCATTAATCATCATATCTTGAAGCGGGTGCAAAAGATCAACTGTATGAAGTTTCCATTATTGTTTATTGTTTTGTATGTATTACCATACCGTAGGTCAATAAAAAAATCAGTGAACGGTTAGGAACACCAAGGTACATAAAGGATTAGTAATGGAAATAATGTAAGATATCAAAAAAAGATTTTTACATAAAGGGAATCATAATAAGGTCTTTAAGTTAGTAGAAATGATCAAGCAGTACTTCCTTACGATTCCGATCTAGAGTATGTTCCTATTCATTGATTAAAAATAACTATCAAGAACGAATTAATCCCTTATTCAAATTTGATTTCTCTTTTTCAAAGTACCCTTATCTATTCTGAGATAGAAGAACAGGAACAAAAGAAATGGAATATCATAATTGAATGAATAAAAAAAGATCTTTAACATTTTTTTATTTCATATTTCTTATTCTTTCTTTTCCACACCCGATGCATATCTATGTATATATCGATATCCATCTATAATTTATATATATATATAATATATAAGTATAAATGAAGTATTAAGTATATAAGTATATATAAATATATATATATATATATATATGAGTAAGTATATATTAAATATATAATAAGTATATAATACTAATTATATATTAATTATATACCAATATATGGTATAGGATATATTCTATATTATAATATGGACTAGATTATATATATACTTATGATTATATATACTTATGATTATTCCATGATTATTCCATTTATATATGATATATAATATATGATAATGACCTATATGGATGGGTATGGGCAGAATTTTTCTCACAATTCATGAACGAGTTCCTAATTCTTTATTTAATTTATATATATATTGATATAACAAAATAACAAAACAAATTGATATAACAAGTATTATATATAACTATAATAATAACAAGTATTTTATTGAAAGATTAAGTTATTATAGAACAAAGAGAAGTAAATTCTGATTATAAGGGGCGAGATCAATTCCGAAGTGCTTTTTTTATTCTAGCCGACAGAATTTCATTGGTCTAATTTTGGACTTTTTGATGTATTTTTCTTTATTTTTTCTACCCTTTCAAAAGGAAATAATACTGAATCTGTCCTTATATTTATTTGTGACCATAGAGGAGCCGTATGATGCTGAGGTCTCATGTACGGTTTTGGAATAGTGATGAGAACAGTAATGTTATTATCGACTAGAATTTTCTAACAGTTCAAGTACAATTGATATAGTTGAAGCACAGTCAAAATATGGTTTTTGGGGGTGGAATCTGTGGCGCCAGCCTATAGGATTTATAGTTTTCCTAATTTCCTCTCTAGCTGAATGTGAGAGATTGCCCTTTGATTTACCAGAGGCGGAAGAGGAATTAGTAGCAGGTTATCAAACTGAATATTCAGGTATTAAGTATGCTTTATTTTATCTTGCTTCTTACTTAAATCTATTAGTTTCTTCATTATTTGTAACGGTTCTTTATTTTGGGGGATGGAATTTTGCTTTTCCGTACATATCCATTCCTGCACTTTTCGGAATAAGTAAAACAGCTGGAGTCTTTGGAATGACAATTGATATCTTTATTACATTAGCTAAAGCTTATTTGTTTTTGTTTATTTCTATCACAACAAGATGGACTTTACCTAGGATGAGAATGGACCAACTATTAAATCTTGGATGGAAATTTCTTTTACCTATATCTCTGGGTAATCTATTATTGACAACTTCTTTCCAACTTTTTTCACTATAAATAACAGAATACGATAACAATATTCTGGATTCATAATCTTACTTTCAAGAGAAAGAAACATTTTTTTTTCATGGATATCTACAATATGTTTCCCATGATGACTGGATTCATGAATTATGGTCAACAAACAATACGAGCTGCAAGATATATTGGTCAAAGTTTCATAATTACTTTATCCCACACAAACCGTTTACCTGTAACTATTCAATATCCTTATGAAAAATCAATAACATCAGAACGTTTCCGTGGTCGAATTCACTTTGAATTTGATAAATGTATTGCTTGTGAAGTATGTATTCGTGTATGTCCAATAGATCTACCCGTTGTTGATTGGAGATTTGAAAAAGATATGAAAAAAAAACAATTGCTTAATTATAGTATTGATTTCGGGGTCTGTATATTTTGTGGTAATTGTGTTGAATATTGTCCAACAAACTGTTTATCAATGACGGAAGAATATGAACTTTCCACTTTTGATCGTCACGAATTGAATTATAATCAAATTGCTTTGGGTCGGTTACCAATGTCAGTAATTGGAGATTACACAATTCAAACAATTATAAATTCTACTCAAATTAACATAAACAAACAAGAATAACCCCTTTGGTTTAAGAACGATTATCAATTACTAAGATTTTCTATTTTTTTATATAAACAATAAAAGCTTATTTTATATATTTCGTTTTGGTCAGTCACTAACTCCGAATAATAACTAATTGATTGTTGAGAATCATTCTTTGTTTTATTTTAATTGAGAATATCTTTCTTTTTTCTTATTCTCATAATGATTTCAAAATATACAATTACAACTACTCTTTTATTTTTCTTTAAGATTTAAGATAAAAAAAGGGATTAGCTCCAAAATTTTATCTATATTTACTACATTGATTTATATCAACTATATTTACATTAATTTATATCAATATGAATTAAGATTTCATTCAGTTATTAGTGTATCATATACAAGAAAAGTGGGGTATTCCGTTTCCTTTCCTGGACCATTCAGTAAGATCATGATTTTACTTATTTATTTTATATTTTATACATAATGGATTTACCTGGGCCAATGCATGATATTCTTGTAGTATTTCTTGGATCAATTCTTGTATTAGGAAGTTTGGGGGTAGTATTATTTACCAATCCCATTTTTTCTGCATTTTCTTTGGGATTGGTTCTTGTTTGTATATCCTTATTTTATATTCCATTGAATTCCTTTTTTGTAGCTGCCGCACAACTCCTTATTTATGTAGGAGCCGTAAATGTCTTAATCATATTTGCAGTAATGTTCATGAATGGTTTAGAATATTCCACTAATTCATATTTTTGGACCATTGGAGATGGAATAACTTCACTGGTTTGTACAAGTATTGTTTTTTCATTAATTACTACTATACCAGATATATCGTGGTACGGAATTATTTGGACTACAAAATCAAACCAAATTATAGAACATGATCTAATAAGTAACGTTCAACAAATCGGGATTCATTTGTCAACAGATTTTTATCTTCCTTTTGAACTCATTTCTATAATTCTTTTAGTTTCCTTGATAGGTGCAATTACTATGGCTCGTCAATAATCTAAATATTTGACTTAGAAAATAATGAAATTAAATGAAAAAGTTCTCAAAATAGAAAATCATAAAATAATTTAAATAAAAGAAATTCGAAATAAATAAAATAAAAAATAAAAAGGTGAAAAGAAAAGTATTAGTTAATTAGTTAAAAACTTTTACTTAATACTTAATAAATAAATAAATAATCAATCATTAGTAAATCAAATTAGTAAATAAATAGTGAAATCTATCTACTGTCAATACCTTCTTTTGTTCTGTGATTGTTCTATTCTAATCAATCGAACCGTTTGAATTCTTGTTGCTATTAAAATGAATTGAGATTGATAAGGAGTTAGTCAATGATGTTCGAGTATGTACTTTTTTTGAGTGTCTATTTATTTTCTATCGGTATATATGGATTAATTACAAGTCGAAACATGGTTAGAGCACTTATGTGTCTTGAGCTTATACTAAATTCGGTTAATATCAATCTCGTAACATTTTCTGATATATTTGATAATCGACAATTAAAAGGAGAAATTTTCTCAATATTTATTATTGCCGTTGCGGCTGCTGAAGCAGCTATTGGACTAGCTATTGTTTCATCGATCTATCGAAACAGAAAATCAACTCGTATCAATCAATCGAATTTGTTGAATAATTAGTTTAGTGAGAATCATCCATTACATAGATCAAGACACATCATCCATAACATAATAAAAAAACACATACACAATTATATAATTATAATAAAAAAAAACATACACAATTACATAATATAATGAATACATAATATAATAGAAAATGGAATATCATTAGTATTTTTTTGGTAGTATTTTTCTATTATTATATTAATTATAAATTTGAATATGAAAATTCAATAATAGAAAATAATAGAAATAGAACTCCATTCTTTCTAATGGATCTATATATTATTAAATACTATTTTAACATATCTATATTATTAACATTATTAATATGTTTATAAAATATATATATACATATTAGGTATTAGCTTACTAAATCTATTAAATTATTTATAATATTAAAATATTATTAGATTATTTATAATCATAATATTTATAATTATAATATATAATAAATATAAAATATAAAATAAAAAGATTATTTATAATATTAAATATTCCATTTTTTTACTTAATTCTTTTTATTTGCAAATTTAATAATTATAAATTAGTAATAATATCTCATTTTTGAATTTTCTCTATATCTAGTTTATTTATATCTAGAATTTTTTTGAGTATATTGAGTATATATATGTATATATTTATTATATTTATTTTATATATATATTCATAATAATATCTTATATTGAATTTCAAAATTTGAGATATTTATTGACTTATTTGTTTTGTTGGTCAATTTGAATTAACACGTACGACTCGTATAATCATGATTATTGAAACGCGAATCAAAGTTTTTTGGCTTTTCTTATGAACAGATGTAGAAATATAATAATTCTTTAAATTTTTATAAACCACTGCTTCGTCTGGTGTCCACAATATAAATATTTATTTTTTTACCAGATCGAAAATTTTTTATGTGCAAATCTGGAATTTATAAACCCAATGTCACATTCAGTAAAAATTTATGATACATGTATAGGTTGTACTCAATGTGTACGAGCCTGCCCAACAGATGTATTGGAAATGATACCTTGGGACGGATGTAAAGCTAAGCAAATAGCTTCCGCACCAAGAACCGAGGATTGCGTAGGTTGTAAGAGATGTGAATCCGCTTGTCCAACAGATTTTTTGAGTGTCCGCGTTTATTTAGGGCCTGAAACAACTCGCAGCATGGCTCTATCTTATTGATACGTTACAAAAAACTCCACTTGAATCATTTGATTCCTCTTTACCGAGGAAAACCCGTGCTCGTAATATTAAAATAATAAATAATACATTTTATTGGGTATTGAGCGCGGGTTTTTCTGGTCAAAACGTATCTTGACTTTATCATGAGTTATTTTCCTTGGTTAACAATACTTGTTGTTTTACCGATATTCGTGGGTTCTTCAATTTTCTTTCTTCCTCATAGAGGAAATAAGATGTATAGGTGGTATACTATAAGTATTTGTTTATTAGAACTCCTTCTGACGACTTATTTATTCTGTTATCATTTCCAATTGGACGATTCATTAATCCAATTGGAAGAAGATTATAAATGGATAGATATTTTGGATTTTCACTGGAGATTAGGAATTGATGGACTTTCCATAGGACCCATTTTACTGACAGGATTTATCACTACTTTGGCTACTTTAGCCGCTTGGCCAGTTACTCAAAATTCACGATTATTTTATTTCCTGATGTTAGCAATGTACAGCGGCCAAATAGGATCATTTTCTTCTCGAGACCTTTTACTTTTTTTCATCATGTGGGAATTAGAATTAATTCCTGTTTATTTACTTTTATCCATGTGGGGAGGTAAGAAACGTCTCTACTCGGCTACAAAATTCATTTTGTATACAGCTGGGGGTTCCGTTTTTCTCTTAATGGGAGTTTTAGGTATGGGTTTATATGGCTTTAATGAACCGACATTAAATTTTGAAAAATTAGCTAATCAATCATATCCTGCGGCATTGGAAATAATATTTTATTTTGGCTTCCTTATAGCTTATGCTGTCAAATTGCCGATTATACCGCTACATACGTGGTTACCAGATACCCATGGAGAAGCGCATTATAGTACATGTATGCTTTTAGCTGGAATCTTATTAAAAATGGGAGCGTATGGACTCATTCGAATCAATATGGAATTATTACCCCATGCGCATTCTCTATTTTCCCCTTGGTTGGTAATAGTGGGAACGATACAAATAATCTACGCAGCTTCAACCTCTCTTGGCCAACGGAATTTAAAAAAGAGAATAGCCTATTCCTCCGTATCTCACATGGGTTTCATAATTATAGGAATTGGGTCTATAACGGACATGGGACTCAATGGTGCCATTTTACAAATACTCTCTCATGGATTTATTGGTGCTGCACTTTTTTTCTTGGCGGGAACGAGCTGTGATAGAATACGTCTTGTTTATCTCGACGAAATGGGGGGGGTATCAATCCCAATGCCAAAACTATTTACTATGTTCAGTAGTTTTTCGATGGCTTCTCTTGCGCTTCCGGGAATGAGTGGTTTTGTTGCAGAATTAGTAGTATTTTTTGGAATAATTACTAGTCCAAAATTTATTTTAATGCCAAAAATGCTAATTACTTTTGTAATGGCAATTGGGATGATATTGACTCCTATTTATTTATTATCCATGTTACGTCAGATGTTCTACGGATACAAACTATTCAATATCCCAAACTTGAACTTTACTTTTGTGGATTCTGGACCACGAGAACTATTTGTTTCAATCTGTATCTTTTTACCCATAATAGGAATTGGTATCTATCCTGATTTCGTTTTCTCGCTGTCAATTGACAGGGTACAAGCTATCCTATCTAACTATTTTCATAGATAATCATTCATTAATGATACATAAAGTCTTACATTTTTTTGATCTTAAGATTTTATAATAGTTCGCTCTATAATGCAAAAATGGAATTCATTAGAATTATAATGAAATACATTTTGAGTTTTTTTTGAGAACCGTTTAAATCAAGCAATCATTTAAACGGTTCTCAAAAACTCGTACAACCAAAGAAAACACTTTTGTTTTTTTGTTATACAGGGAACAATGTTCTTTCTTATGTATTCTTTTTTATTTAAGTTTATTCAGTTAGATGTTAATGTGAATGAACCATAACTATGTAAACCTATTCCCAATAGATTGATTCCAAAATAGCATACCCAAATTATAAGAAATCCTATAGAAGCTACAAGTGCCGAATTCGTACCTTGAAAATTTTGATTTGTTCTAATATGTAAATAAATCGCGAATATGATCCAAGTAATAAATGCCCAAGTTTCTTTAGGATCCCAATTCCAATAAGATCCCCACGCTTCATTAGCCCATACTGCTCCACAAAGAATGCCTATGGTTAAAAAGGTAAACCCTAAACTAATGACACGATAACTCCAATAATCTAAACGCTGGGTCAATTGATATTTGTAATAATTTCGAAATGTAAGGAAAGAATCCTCTTTAAAAGGATTTCCTTTTTCATTCAAATATGGAATTTCATCAAAAAAAAATGACTTCTTAATTAAGAGATTTTTGTTCTTAAAAACAGTATCGATATTTTTTCGAAATGTAATGACTAAAAGAGCGACTGATAATAAGGATCCACATAAAAGAGCTGCATAGCTCAATAACATCATACTTACATGCATCATTAACCATTGAGATTGGAGAGCGGGTACTAATATTTCAGATTGATGCATTTCAGTTGAAAGACCTGATGTGGCAAAGCCTTGAGTAAAAATGGTACTTGGTACAGTTATTGTGCTTAAATCATTTTTATGATTCCTAAGATAGGGAATCATATGAATAATAGAGAAACCACATGAAAGAAAGATTAACGACTCATATAAATTGCTTAACGGAAAATGTCCCGAAGAAATCCAACGAGAAACTAACAATCCTGTTATACAGAAAAAAGTAGCTATCATTCCTTTTTCCGATGAATCATGTAATCCTACTATTTCTTGAACTAATAAGGTTATCACATGAATCGTAATCACAATTGAAATTATGGAAAAAGAAATATGAGTTAATATATGTTCTAAAGTTGAAAATATCATAAAAGGGGTCTCATTATAGAATTGAAATCGGGAATTGAATACATTATACGATCGATTGTATATATTTTATAAGATTTATATATAGGATGCCGCCACTCGGATTCGAACCGAGATGCTCTAGCACTGCTTCCTAAGAGCAGCGTGTCTACCAATTTCACCATGGCGGCTTACTTGAAGTAATAATAATTAATTCATCTTAAATCGTCGAGATTCAAAGTTTAATATAATAGAGTTTTCGTTTAATTAAGAGTTTATAAAACATTAGAATCAATAAATAAGGGTCATTTAAATTCAAATTTGTTGAATGAGAACCCTCAATAAAATCTTAGTTAGTATCGTTGTAGGTTTATTTTTATTTTATTTAAGACTTTTTTGCACTATATCGCTCACTATATCACTATATATAATATAAATATGTATAATATAAATATGGAGTTCCTCCCATTCAACAAACAGTTGAAACTTTATAATTTGTTTTTGAGTTATAACTTGATAGTTTTCTTCTTAATTCAAATATCGAACTAATAATCATTTTATTTTCTATTTTTTATGATTCGATTTTCATTTATTCAATTTCATTTCATGGATTCAGTCAAGCAAAACAAAAAAGATTGATTTTTTCAACGTGGGAAAAGAAAATAAAATGATGAAAATTTCATATCTATTCCAATTTTATCACTAAATCAAAATTTCCTTTTTATAACTATTTTTACACTTTAGCTTACTTAATCTTAATATAATTTATTAGCTTATTTAAATATAATTTATTTTTTATTTTTAAATATAATTTATTAAAGTATAATACTCTAAGTATAATAAGTATAATACTCTAAGTATAATACTCTTCATTCATTGTATATAAATATATATAATATATGATAAGATTTACCAAACCCATTAGGTTTTGAGTTAGGCATATAAATATAACAAAACAATTTCCATTTCTATTTAATTTCTCTATCCACTTNNAAGTGGATAGAGAAATTAAATAATACTTATAAAAATATATACATAGATTTTATTCCACATATCAAAACAAGTGACCCATTTTAACTAATATTTATTGAGTAGTTCCATACATTAGTTAATGGAAACCATAAAAAAAGAAAATAGTTTGGGTCATGCAAATTACGATTATTCCAAGACTTTATTATTTGTTATTTGTTTGTTTTGCACAAAAAAACTTTTAGAATGCCCAGTAGAGACCGATTTTGCTAAAGAAAAAGCTTTTACTGCAGCTAAATATCCTTTTTTCTTCCAAATATTTTTACGAATACGTTTTTTTGATATAGAAGTACGTTTTTTAGGGACTGCCATTCAAAATGAAAAGGTTTATTAATTTTTATTGCTGTATGTGAAAGACATCTATTATTCAATAAAGACATCCATTATTCAATATGGATAATTCTTTTTATTTATTATCCATAAAAGAAAAAATGGATTTATTATTTATAATTATTATTTATAATATAATTTATTCATTATATTTATGGATTATCTATAGTTATTCTTATTCCATCCAAAACAAAACATAGTGGAATATATATTTTTATTTTTTAACATAATAAAATATATATTACATAAATATACATACATATCCGTATTACATATATAATACTAGGATAATACTACAGTATATATTATTAGTGTAATTATAGTATATATTACTAGTCTAATAAAAAAAGTATACTAATAAATATAACAATTAAATATAACAATAAAAAAAGGAAATCCTTTTTAGAAAAAAAATTGATATTTAATTTCAATTTATATTGAATTTCAAATTTATATCAGAGTGCTATGCATGTCATTACCTAAACTAAACTCAACCCATATTTCAGTTCTTGACTTTCTATAAAAAAAATATTATCACAGAAAATTCCCGATAAAAAGAAATTTTTTATTGTGTTGCAATCAAATTAATCAGTTCCGGAATGAGTTAAAAAATGCTTATTTGAATAAAAAAATTTTTTTATTCAAATAAGCATTTTTTATAGTATCCATACTTTAATTAAATACTCGTTTTGGTATAACTTTTTTCTTATTATTAGTATACTATATTAGTATACTAATAATAAGAAAAAGTCTAATAATAATTAAAGAATGCATTAAAAATATAATATTTTGCATTTCAATAAATGTATTTAATAGTTAAATAATTAAATATTATTAGTAATATTATTAGTATAGTATAGTTAAATAAAAATAAAATATAAATAATATAAGAAATTATTGTCTAACTATTTTTAACTATTTGATCATATTATTTGACTAAGCAATTGTAATTTTTTGAATATTTTAAATATCTAAGAAAAATAAGAATAATTCCAAACGCAGTCTTTTAATTTCATATGTTTTTTGTTAATTTTTATTATTATTATTATTCTTCCTTTCAAAAAAAGTAAGAATTAGTGAATCGGAAACAATTACCAATTAAAAATGCAATTCTACTTTGTTTTATTATGGAACATACATATCAATATGCATGGATAATATCTTTTCTTCCACTTCCAGTTACTATGTCAATAGGATTTGGACTTCTACTTATTCCGACAGCAACAAAGAATATTCGTCGTATATGGGCTTTTTCTAGTGTTTTATTGTTAAGTATAGCTATTGTGTTTTCGGCTAATCTGTCTATTCAACAACTAAATGGAAGTTTTATTTATCAATATCTATGGTCTTGGACCATCAATAATGATTTTTCCTTAGAGTTTGGATACTTGATCGATCCACTTACTTCTATTATGTCAATACTAATTACTACTGTTGGAACTATGGTTCTTATTTATAGTGACAATTATATGTCTCATGATCAAGGATACTTGAGATTTTTTGCTTATATGAGTTTTTTCAATGCTTCGATGTTAGGATTGGTTACCAGTTCTAATTTGATACAAATTCATATTTTTTGGGAACTTGTGGGAGTGTGCTCCTATTTGTTAATAGGGTTTTGGTTTACACGACCAATTGCAGCAAGTGCTTGTCAAAAGGCTTTTGTAACTAATCGTGTAGGGGATTTTGGTTTATTATTAGGAATCCTAGGATTTTATTGGATAACAGGTAGTTTCGAATTTCGGGATTTGTTCGAAATAACTAATAATTTATTCTATAATAACGGAATCCGTTCCTTATTTGCTACTTTCTGTGCCTCTTTATTATTCGCCGGTGCAGTTGCTAAATCCGCGCAATTCCCCCTTCATGTATGGTTACCTGATGCTATGGAGGGACCCACTCCAATCTCGGCTCTTATACACGCTGCTACTATGGTAGCAGCGGGAATTTTTCTTGTAGCCCGGCTTCTTCCTCTTTTTATAGGTATACCTTACATAATGAATTTCATTTCTTTAATAGGTATAATAACAGTACTATTAGGGGCTACTTTGGCTCTTGCTCAAAGAGATATAAAAAGAAGTTTAGCCTACTCTACAATGTCTCAATTGGGTTATATTATGTTAGCTCTAGGTATAGGTTCTTATAGAGCTGCTTTATTCCATTTGATTACTCATGCCTATTCTAAAGCTTTATTGTTTTTAGGGTCCGGATCCATTATTCATTCAATGGAACCCATTGTTGGATATTCACCAGATAAGAGTCAAAATATGGTTCTTATGGGCGGTTTAAAAAGATATGTTCCAATTACAAAAACAACTTTTTTAGTAGGTACACTTTCCATTTGTGGTATTCCGCCTCTTGCTTGTTTTTGGTCTAAAGATGAAATTCTTAATGATAGTTGGTTGTATTCACCAATTATTTTTTCAATAATAGCTTGTTTCACAACAGGGTTAACCGCATTTTATATGTTTCGGGTATATTTACTTACTTTTGATGGGTATTTGCGCGTTCATTTTCAAAATTACAGTAGCAATAAAAATAGCTCGTTCTATTCAATATCTCTATGGGGAAAAGAAGTATCCGAAGTGGTCAATAATAATTTACTTTTATCAACAATAAGTAATAAGATATTCTTTTTTTCAAAAGATGGATATAAAATCGATAATAATTTAACAAAAAACGCACGATACTTTAGTACTTATCCCGCAAATAAGTATACTTTAATATATCCTCACGAATCAGACAATACTATGCTATTTCCTCTGCTTGTATTGGTACTATTTACTTTGTTTGTTGGATCAATAGGAATTCGTTTTGATCAAGGGACTATAGGTTTTGATATATTATCAAAATGGTTAAATCCATCGATAAATCTTTTACATCCAGATTTGGATTCTTCTGTGAATTGGTATGAATTTTTTACAAATGCGATTTTATCAGTAAGTATAGCCCTTTTGGGGTTATTCATAGCATATATTTTATACGGATCTGTTTATTCATTTTTCAAAAATTTTGACTTAATCAATTCATTTGTAAAAGGCGGCCCTAAAAGAATTATTTTAGACCAAATAAAAAATATGATATACAATTGGTCGTATAATCGCGGTTACATAGATATTTTTTATACTAGGTTTTTTACCATAGGTATAAGGAAATTAACTGAACTAACTCAGTTTCTTGATAGATATATAATTGATGGGATTACAAATGGAGTTGGTGTTACAAGTTTCTTTATAGGGGAA